GCTAGCGTAGCTTAACACAAAGCATAACACTGAAGATGTTAAGATGGGTCCTAAGAAACTCCGCATGCACAAAGGCATGGTCCCGACCTTATTATTAGCTCTTACCCGACTTACACATGCAAGTCTCCGCAATCCCGTGAGTATGCCCTTAATCCCCCGCCCGGGGACGAGGAGCGGGCATCAGGCACAAATTTTAGCCCAAGACGCCTGGCCAAGCCACACCCCCAAGGGAATTCAGCAGTGATAAACATTAAGCCATAAGTGAAAACTTGACTCAGTCAGGGTTAAGAGGGCCGGTAAAACTCGTGCCAGCCACCGCGGTTAAACGAGAGGCCCTAGTTGATAACACCACGGCGTAAAGGGTGGTTAAGGAAAGCAAGACAATTTTTTAAAGCCAAATGGCCCTTTGGCCGTCATACGCTTCTAGGTGTCCGAAGCCCAATCACACGAAAGTAGCTTTAATAAAGTCCACCTGACCCCACGAAAGCTGAGAAACAAACTGGGATTAGATACCCCACTATGCTCAGCCATAAACCTAGACATCAAACTACAATTAGACGTCCGCCCGGGTACTACGAGCATTAGCTTGAAACCCAAAGGACCTGACGGTGCCTCAGACCCCCCTAGAGGAGCCTGTTCTAGAACCGATAACCCCCGTTAAACCTCACCACTTCTAGCCATCCCAGCCTATATACCGCCGTCGTCAGCTTACCCTGTGAAGGTAATAAAAGTAAGCAAAACGGGCACAACCCAGAACGTCAGGTCGAGGTGTAGCGTACGAAGTGGGAAGAAATGGGCTACATTTTCTATCACAGAACACTACGAACATGCAACATGAAATAGTGCTTGAAGGAGGATTTAGTAGTAAAAAGGAAGCAGAGTGTCCTTTTGAACCCGGCTCTGAGACGCGTACACACCGCCCGTCACTCTCCCCTGTCAAAACGCAACAAAGATACCTAACACTAAAGCACTGACAAGGGGAGGCAAGTCGTAACATGGTAAGTGTACCGGAAGGTGCACTTGGATTAAACCCAGGGCGTGGCTGAGTTAGTCAAGCATCTCACTTACACCGAGAAGACATCCATGCAAATTGGATCACCCTGAGCCAAACAGCTAGCTTAACCACTAATATAACCCAACAATGTTAATAACAAAACATGACCTAACACCACAAACTAAACCATTTTTTTACCTGAGTATGGGAGACAGAAAAGGTTCAACCTAGAGCAATAGAAAAAGTACCGCAAGGGAAAGCTGAAAAAGAAGTGAAACAACCCATATAAGCACTAAAAAACAAAGATTAAACCTTGTACCTTTTGCATCATGATTTAGCAAGCACCCTCAAGCAAAGAGACCTTTAGTTTGAAACCCCGAAACCAGGTGAGCTACCCCGAGACAGCCTATTTAAATTTAGGGCTAACCCGTCTCTGTGGCAAAAGAGTGGGAAGAGCTCTGGGTAGAAGTGACAGACCTACCGAACCTGGTGATAGCTGGTTGCCTGAGAAATGGATAGAAGTTCAGCCTCGCACGCCCCAAATCAAAAAACATAATATTAAGACAATAAGAGAAATATGCGAGAGTTAGTTAAAGGGGGTACAGCCCCTTTAACAAAGGATACAACCTTTACAGGAGGATAAAGATCATAACATATAAAACATACTGTTTTAGTGGGCCTAAAAGCAGCCATCTAAATAGAAAGCGTTAAAGCTCAGACAGAAAGAAGTTTATTATACTGATAAAAAAATCTTACTCCCCTAACAGTATCAGGCTAACCCATGCCAACATGGAAGAAATTATGCTAAAATGAGTAACAAGAAGACCTGCTCTTCTCCAAGCACAAGTGTAAACCAGATCGGACAAACCACTGGAAATTAACGAACTCAACCCAAGAGAGTAATGTAAACAACAAAAAAACCAAGAAAAACCCACAATTAAACAATCGTTAACCCCACACCGGAGTGCTATTTTTAAGGAAAGACTAAAAGAAAGGGAAGGAACTCGGCAAACACAAGCCTCGCCTGTTTACCAAAAACATCGCCTCCTGCAACTAAACTGAGTATAGGAGGTCCAGCCTGCCCAGTGACTACGGGTTCAACGGCCGCGGTATTTTGACCGTGCAAAGGTAGCGCAATCACTTGTCTTTTAAATAGAGACCTGTATGAATGGCTAAACGAGGGCTTAACTGTCTCCCCCTTCAAGTCAGTGAAATTGATCTATCCGTGCAGAAGCGGGTATAAACATACAAGACGAGAAGACCCTTTGGAGCTTAAGGTACAAAATTCAACCACGTTAAGCAACTTAATAAAAAGCAAAAACTTAATGGATAATGAAATTTTACCTTCGGTTGGGGCGACCACGGAGGAAAAATAAGCCTCCGAGTGGAATGGGCCAAACCCCTAAAACCAAGAGAGACATCTCTAAGCCACAGAACATCTGACCAAAAATGATCCGGCTAATAAAGCCGATCAACGAACCAAGTTACCCTAGGGATAACAGCGCAATCCTCTCCCAGAGTCCATATCGACGAGAGGGTTTACGACCTCGATGTTGGATCAGGACATCCTAATGGTGCAGCCGCTATTAAGGGTTCGTTTGTTCAACGATTAAAGTCCTACGTGATCTGAGTTCAGACCGGAGCAATCCAGGTCAGTTTCTATCTGTAACGCTACTTTTCCTAGTACGAAAGGATCGGAAAAGAGGGGCCTATACTTAAAGCACGCCCCACCCCTAATTAATGAAAACAAATAAATTAAATAAAGGGAGGGCCAAAACCCCAACCACCCGAAATAAGGACATACTGGGGTGGCAGAGCATGGTAAATTGCGAAAGGCCTAAGCCCTTTAAACCAGAGGTTCAAATCCTCTTCCCAGTTTATGCTAAACACTTTAATAACCCACCTAATCAACCCCCTAGCCTATATTGTACCAGTCCTGTTAGCAGTAGCTTTCCTAACCCTTATTGAACGTAAAGTACTAGGGTATATGCAACTACGAAAAGGACCAAATGTAGTAGGACCATACGGACTTCTACAACCTATTGCCGACGGAGTAAAACTATTCATTAAAGAACCAGTCCGCCCCTCTACATCTTCCCCATTTCTATTTTTAGCCACCCCCATCCTCGCACTAACCCTGGCCATAACACTATGAGCACCCATACCTATACCCTACCCAGTAATTGACCTTAACCTAGGGGTTCTATTTATCCTAGCCCTATCAAGCCTCGCAGTATACTCCATTCTAGGATCAGGATGAGCATCAAATTCAAAATACGCACTAATTGGGGCCCTGCGAGCAGTAGCCCAAACAATCTCCTACGAAGTAAGCCTCGGACTAATTCTTCTATCAGTAATTATCTTTTCCGGAGGATACACCCTACAAACATTCAGCACAGCCCAAGAAAGCATCTGACTATTAGCCCCCGCCTGACCACTAGCCGCAATATGATACATCTCAACCCTAGCAGAAACAAACCGAGCACCTTTCGACCTAACAGAAGGAGAGTCAGAACTAGTCTCCGGCTTCAACGTAGAATACGCAGGAGGACCCTTCGCTCTATTCTTCCTGGCCGAATATGCAAACATCCTACTAATAAATACCCTATCAGCCGTACTATTCCTGGGAACATCACACATCCACCACATCCCAGAATTAACAACAATTAGCCTTATAACCAAAGCCGCACTACTGTCTATTATATTCTTATGAGTACGAGCCTCATACCCACGATTTCGATACGACCAACTCATGCACCTTGTATGAAAAAACTTCCTCCCACTTACACTAGCCCTCGTACTATGACACATTGCCCTACCAATCGCATTAGCAGGCCTCCCCCCACAACTATAATTCAGGAACTGTGCCCGAATGCCCAGGGACCACTTTGATAGAGTGGCTTATAGGGGCTAAAATCCCCTCAGTTCTTAGAAAGAAGGGGATCGAACCCATGCCCAAGAGATCAAAACTCTTAGTGCTTCCTCTACACCACTTTCTAAGATGGGGTCAGCTAATCAAGCTTTCGGGCCCATACCCCGAACATGACGGTTAAAGTCCCTCCTCCATCAATGAACCCCTACGTACTCGCAATCCTACTATCCAGCCTAGGATTAGGAACCACCCTAACCTTTGCCAGCTCTCACTGACTACTAGCCTGAATGGGGTTGGAAATTAACACCCTAGCAATCATCCCCCTAATAGCACAACACCACCACCCCCGTGCAGTAGAAGCTACCACAAAATATTTCTTAACCCAAGCCACCGCAGCAGCAATAATCATGTTTGCAAGCACAACAAATGCCTGAATCCCAGGAGAATGAGACATAAATAATATATCAAGCCCCATTGCTAGCACAATAATCATTACTGCCCTAGCACTCAAAATCGGACTAGCTCCAATACACTTCTGAATACCAGAAGTCTTACAAGGACTTGACCTCCTAACAGGATTAATTCTATCAACCTGACAAAAACTTGCCCCATTCGCCCTAATCATCCAAATAGCCCAAGCCGTAGACCCAATACTACTAACTGCCCTAGGAACTATATCCACACTAGTCGGAGGATGAGGGGGACTAAACCAAACCCAACTACGAAAAATCCTGGCTTACTCCTCAATCGCCCACATAGGCTGAATAATCATTATCCTTCAATACGCCCCACAACTCACCCTAGTCGCCCTAGGAATATATATCTTCATAACATCCGCAGCATTCCTAACCCTAAAAACATCATCCGCCACAAAAATCAACACTCTCACAATAATCTGATCAAAAGCCCCTACCCTAACAGCAACTACTGCCCTAGTACTACTATCACTAGGAGGCCTACCACCACTAACAGGATTTATACCAAAATGATTAATTCTACAAGAACTAGCAAAACAAAATCTTCCAATTACCGCTACAATCATAGCCCTGGCCGCCCTACTAAGCCTATACTTCTACCTACGCCTCTGCTACGCAATAACACTAACAATTTCCCCCAACACAACCAATTCAACCACCCCCTGACGAACCCAGACACCCAATCCTCCCCTCCCACTTACCCTATCTACTACAATCGCCCTAGGACTTCTACCAATAACCCCAGCAATCCTAATACTAGCCACCTAGGGACTAGATACATCAGACCAAGAGCCTTCAAAGCTCTAAGTAGAAGTGAAAATCTTCTAGTCCCTGATAAGGCCTACAAGAGTCTATCTTGCATTTTCTGATTGCAAATCAAATGTTTTTATTAAACTAAGGCCTTACTAGATGGGAAGGCCTCGATCCTACAAACTCTTAGTTAACAGCTAAGCGCTCAAGCCAGCGAGCATCCATCTACTTTTCCCGCCTATGGCCTAATAAGGCGGGAAAAGCCCCGGCAGACTATTAATCTACGTCTCTGGATTTGCAATCCAACATGTTTCTTCACCACGGGGCTATGATAAGGAGAGGACTTAAACCTCTGTCTTCGGGGCTACAACCCACCGCCTAAACACTCGGCTACCTTACCTGTGGCAATTACGCGCTGATTCTTTTCTACAAACCACAAAGACATTGGTACCCTTTATCTTGTATTTGGTGCCTGAGCCGGAATAGTGGGAACCGCTCTAAGCCTTCTCATTCGAGCCGAACTAAGCCAACCCGGATCACTTCTGGGCGATGACCAAATTTATAATGTTATTGTCACTGCCCATGCCTTCGTAATAATTTTCTTTATAGTAATACCAATTCTTATTGGAGGATTCGGAAACTGACTCGTACCGCTAATAATTGGAGCACCTGATATAGCATTCCCCCGAATGAATAACATAAGCTTCTGACTTCTGCCCCCATCTTTCCTCCTACTACTGGCCTCTTCTGGTGTTGAAGCTGGAGCTGGGACAGGGTGAACAGTCTACCCACCACTCGCAGGCAATCTTGCACACGCAGGAGCATCTGTAGATCTAACAATCTTTTCGCTACACCTGGCAGGTGTGTCATCAATTTTAGGAGCGATTAACTTCATCACTACAACTATCAACATAAAACCCCCAGCCATTTCTCAATACCAAACACCTCTCTTTGTCTGAGCTGTGCTAGTAACAGCCGTACTCCTTCTCCTATCCCTACCAGTCCTAGCTGCTGGAATTACAATACTCCTTACAGACCGTAACCTTAACACCACGTTCTTTGACCCAGCAGGCGGAGGAGACCCAATCCTATATCAACACCTGTTCTGATTCTTCGGCCACCCAGAAGTTTACATTCTTATTTTACCCGGGTTTGGGATCATTTCACACGTCGTAGCCTACTACGCGGGCAAAAAAGAACCATTTGGTTACATAGGAATGGTTTGAGCCATGATGGCTATTGGTCTCCTAGGATTTATTGTGTGAGCCCACCACATGTTTACTGTCGGAATAGACGTAGACACTCGTGCATACTTTACATCCGCAACAATAATTATTGCTATCCCAACAGGTGTAAAAGTGTTTAGCTGACTAGCCACACTCCACGGAGGGTCTATCAAATGAGAAACACCCATACTATGAGCCCTAGGATTCATCTTCCTTTTTACAGTAGGCGGATTGACAGGAATTGTCCTGGCCAACTCATCACTCGACATTGTCCTTCACGACACATATTATGTAGTTGCACACTTCCACTATGTACTATCAATAGGTGCCGTATTTGCCATCATGGCAGCCTTTGTCCACTGATTCCCCCTATTTACAGGATATACTCTAAATGACACCTGAACAAAAATCCACTTCGGAGTAATATTTATTGGTGTAAACCTTACATTCTTCCCGCAACACTTCCTAGGTCTAGCAGGAATGCCACGACGGTACTCTGACTACCCAGACGCCTACGCCCTGTGAAATACAGTATCATCCATCGGATCACTTATTTCCCTAGTAGCAGTAATTATGTTCCTATTTATCCTATGAGAAGCCTTCGCCGCTAAACGAGAAGTATCCTCAGTAGAACTAACTATAACAAACGCAGAATGACTTCATGGCTGCCCTCCACCATACCACACATTTGAGGAACCAGCATTTGTCCAAGTTCAATCAAACTAACGAGAAAGGAAGGAATTGAACCCCCGTATACTGGTTTCAAGCCAGTCACATGACCACTCTGTCACTTTCTTCTAAAGACATTAGTAAAATACGCAAATTACATCACCTTGTCGAGGTGAAATTGCAGGTTAAATCCCTGCATGTCTTAAGCTCAAAGCTTAATGGCACATCCCACGCAACTAGGATTCCAAGACGCGGCATCACCCGTTATAGAAGAACTTCTTCACTTCCATGACCACGCCCTAATAATCGTATTCTTAATTAGCACTTTAGTACTTTATATTATTATTGCAATGGTTTCAACCAAACTTACCAACAAATACATCTTAGACTCCCAAGAAATCGAAATCGTATGGACTATTTTACCAGCTGTCATTCTAGTTTTGATTGCTCTGCCATCCCTTCGAATTTTATACCTTATAGACGAAATCAATGACCCCCACCTAACAATTAAAGCCATAGGACATCAATGATATTGAAGCTATGAGTACACAGACTACGAAGATTTGGGGTTCGACTCATACATAATCCCGACCCAAGACCTTACACCAGGCCAATTCCGACTCCTAGAAACAGACCACCGAATAGTAGTCCCCATAGAATCGCCAGTCCGTGTCCTAGTATCTGCCGAAGATGTATTACACTCCTGAGCCGTCCCATCTCTAGGCGTAAAAATGGACGCAGTACCAGGCCGACTGAACCAAACTGCCTTCATTGCCTCACGCCCAGGTGTATTCTACGGACAGTGCTCTGAAATTTGCGGGGCAAACCACAGCTTTATGCCCATTGTAGTCGAAGCAGTTCCACTAGAGCACTTCGAGAGCTGATCCTCACTAATACTAGAAGACGCCTCACTAGAAAGCTAATTATCGGACAAAGCGTTGGCCTTTTAAGCCAAAGTTTGGTGCCTACCGACCACCTCTAGTGAAATGCCCCAACTAAACCCCAACCCCTGATTTGCAATTCTAGTATTCTCATGAATCGTCTTCCTCACCATTATCCCAACTAAAATCTTAAATCACACCACACCAAATGAACCAACCCCAATAAGTGAAGAAAAACACAAAACAGAACCCTGAGACTGACCATGATAACAAGCTTTTTTGACCAATTCGCAAGCCCATCTTTCCTAGGAATCCCGCTTATTGCTATTGCAATCGCGCTACCGTGAGTTATATTCCCAACTCCACCATCCCGATGAGTCAACAACCGACTTATCACTATCCAAACATGATTCATCAACCGATTTACTAACCAATTAATAATACCTCTAAATGTAGGGGGACACAAATGAGCACTCCTATTAGCCTCATTAATAGTATTCCTTATTACCATCAACATACTAGGTCTTCTTCCATATACCTTCACACCCACAACACAACTATCACTAAACATAGGATTCGCCGTACCACTATGACTTGCCACCGTAATTATTGGAATGCGAAACCAACCAACAGTTGCCCTTGGACATCTCCTGCCAGAAGGAACGCCCATCCCCCTAATTCCCGTACTAATTATTATCGAAACAATTAGCCTATTCATTCGCCCATTAGCCCTAGGCGTTCGACTTACAGCCAACTTAACTGCGGGCCATTTATTAATTCAACTCATCGCCACAGCCGTATTCGTTCTGCTACCCATAATGCCAACAGTAGCGATCTTAACCGCCACCGTTCTATTCCTCCTGACACTCCTAGAAGTCGCTGTAGCAATAATTCAAGCTTATGTATTCGTACTACTCCTAAGCCTCTACCTGCAAGAAAACGTTTAATGGCCCACCAAGCACATGCATATCATATGGTTGATCCAAGCCCATGACCACTAACCGGAGCCGTCGGTGCTCTATTAATAACATCCGGCCTAGCAATCTGGTTCCACTTCCACTCAACAACACTAATAACCCTTGGAATAATCCTTCTACTTCTTACAATATTTCAATGATGACGTGACATTATCCGAGAAGGAACTTTCCAAGGTCACCACACACCACCAGTACAAAAAGGACTACGATATGGAATAATCCTATTTATTACTTCAGAGGTATTCTTCTTCCTAGGATTTTTCTGAGCTTTCTACCACTCAAGCCTAGCACCAACACCAGAGCTCGGAGGATGTTGACCCCCAACAGGAATTATTACATTAGACCCATTTGAAGTCCCTCTTCTCAACACGGCCGTGCTACTAGCATCAGGAGTAACAGTCACATGAGCCCACCACAGCATCATAGAGGGTGAACGAAAACAAGCTATCCAATCCCTTGCACTTACAATCCTACTGGGACTTTACTTCACTGCTCTTCAAGCCATGGAATACTACGAAGCACCCTTTACAATCGCAGACGGAGTATACGGCTCTACATTCTTTGTAGCCACAGGGTTCCACGGACTACACGTCATTATTGGGTCATCATTCCTAGCTGTGTGCCTCCTCCGCCAAATCCAATACCACTTTACATCTGAACATCACTTCGGCTTTGAAGCCGCCGCCTGATATTGACACTTTGTCGACGTAGTATGACTATTCCTCTACGTATCCATCTATTGATGAGGCTCATAATCTTTCTAGTATTAAAGTTAGTACAAGTGACTTCCAATCACTTAGTCTTGGTTAAACCCCAAGGAAAGATAATGAATCTAATCACAACTATCCTCACCATCACAGTAGCCCTATCCTCGGTACTGGCAATCGTGTCTTTTTGACTACCACAAATAAACCCAGATGCAGAAAAACTATCCCCTTATGAGTGCGGATTCGACCCACTAGGATCCGCCCGACTACCCTTTTCACTACGATTCTTCCTGGTAGCAATCCTATTCCTCCTATTCGACCTAGAAATCGCCCTCCTCCTCCCCCTACCCTGAGGAGACCAACTCCACAACCCAACCGGGACATTCTTTTGAGCCACCACAGTCCTAATCCTACTAACCCTCGGACTAATCTACGAATGAACTCAAGGTGGCCTAGAATGAGCAGAATAGGGAGTTAGTCCAAAATAAGACCTCTGATTTCGGCTCAGAAAATTATGGTTTAAGTCCATAACCCCCTTATGACACCCGTACATTTCAGCTTTAGCTCAGCATTCATTCTAGGACTAATAGGACTAGCATTCCACCGTACCCACCTACTATCCGCACTCCTGTGCTTAGAAGGAATAATACTATCCCTGTTCATTGCACTAGCCCTGTGGGCTCTACAATTTGAATCAACAAGTTTCTCCGCAGCCCCAATACTACTGCTAGCTTTCTCCGCCTGCGAAGCAAGCACAGGTCTAGCACTTCTAGTAGCTACAGCCCGAACCCACGGAACCGACCGCCTACAAAACCTTAACCTCCTACAATGCTAAAAGTACTAATTCCCACTATTATACTGTTCCCAACAATTTGATTAGCCTCTCCCAAGTGACTATGAACAACTACAACCGCACATAGCCTAATAATTGCCCTCATCAGCCTAACATGATTAAAATGAACATCAGAAACTGGATGAACCACATCAAATCCTTACCTAGCCACAGACCCACTCTCAACCCCCCTCCTAGTACTAACATGCTGACTTCTTCCACTAATAATCCTAGCTAGCCAAAACCATGTTAATCCCGAACCAATTAGCCGACAACGTTTATACATTACACTTCTTACCTCACTACAAACCTTCCTAATCATGGCATTCGGCGCCACCGAAATTATTATGTTTTATATCATGTTTGAAGCTACGCTCATCCCAACCCTTATTATCATCACCCGATGAGGGAACCAAACTGAACGCCTTAACGCAGGAACCTATTTCCTATTCTATACCTTAGCAGGATCCCTACCACTATTAGTTGCCCTACTCCTACTTCAACAATCCACGGGAACCCTGTCTATATTAGTAATCCAGTACTCCCAGCCACTACTCCTAGACTCCTGAAGCCACAAAATCTGATGAGCCGGATGCTTAATTGCATTCTTAGTAAAAATACCACTATACGGGGTACACCTGTGACTACCAAAAGCACATGTTGAAGCCCCAGTCGCAGGATCCATAGTACTAGCAGCAGTACTACTGAAACTAGGGGGATACGGAATAATACGAATGATAATTATGCTGGACCCACTATCCAAAGAACTAGTATACCCGTTCATTATCCTAGCACTATGGGGAATTATCATAACAGGATCCATTTGCCTCCGACAAACAGACCTTAAGTCCCTAATCGCCTACTCATCCGTAAGTCACATAGGCCTCGTAGCAGGCGGAATCTTAATTCAAACCCCATGAGGATTCTCAGGAGCTATTATCCTAATGATCGCCCACGGACTAGTGTCTTCAATACTATTCTGCTTGGCCAACACAGCCTATGAACGAACCCACAGCCGAACCATAATTCTCGCTCGAGGACTACAAATAATCTTCCCACTGACAGCAGTATGATGATTTATCGCCAACCTGGCCAACCTAGCACTACCTCCCCTCCCTAACCTAATAGGAGAACTCATAATTATCACAACACTATTTAACTGATCACCATGAACCATTGCACTCACAGGGGCAGGAACACTAATTACAGCGGGCTACTCCCTATACATATTCCTAATATCCCAACGAGGCCCAACACCAAATCACATCACTAAACTCCCACCATTCCACACTCGAGAACATTTATTAATAGCCCTCCACCTGATTCCAGTAATTCTCCTTGTAACAAAACCAGAACTCATGTGAGGCTGATGTTACTAGTAAGTATAGTTTAACTAAAATATTAGATTGTGATTCTAAAGACAGGAGTTAAAATCCCCTTACTCACCAAGGAAGGACAGAAATCAATAAGTACTGCTAATCCTTATGCACCGCGGTTAAAATCCGCGGCTTCCTCACGCTTCTAAAGGATAACAGTTCATCCATTGGTCTTAGGAACCAAAAACTCTTGGTGCAAATCCAAGTGGAAGCTATGAATTCAACAACCTTAATTATATCATCCTCACTTATTCTAGTTCTCACAATCCTTATACTCCCACTACTAACAACACTAAGCCCAAAACCACAAAAACCAGAATGAGCAAGCACACATGTTAAAACCGCCGTCAGCACCTCATTCTTCATCAGTCTTCTCCCACTCATAATTTTTCTAGACCAGGGAATAGAAAGCATTACTACAAACTGACAATGAATAAACACACATATATTTGACACAAACATTAGCTTTAAATTCGACCACTACTCCCTTATTTTCACCCCAATTGCCCTTTATGTTACCTGATCCATCCTAGAATTTGCACTATGATACATACACTCCGACCCTAACATAAACCGATTTTTCAAGTACCTACTTTTATTCCTAGTAGCCATAATCACCCTAGTTACAGCCAATAACATATTCCAATTGTTCATTGGCTGAGAAGGCGTCGGAATTATGTCTTTCCTACTAATTGGGTGATGATACGGACGAGCAGATGCCAACACAGCAGCCCTTCAAGCCGTTATCTATAACCGAGTAGGAGACATCGGACTAATATTAAGCATGGCATGATTTGCAATAAACCTAAACTCCTGAGAAATCCAACAAATCTTCTTCCTATCAAAAAACTTTGACATGACAATCCCCCTAATCGGACTAATCCTTGCAGCAACAGGAAAATCGGCCCAATTTGGCCTACATCCTTGACTCCCTTCTGCCATGGAGGGCCCTACGCCAGTATCCGCCCTACTCCACTCCAGTACCATAGTCGTTGCAGGAATCTTCCTTTTAATCCGCCTCCACCCTCTTATAGAAAACAACAACCTAGCACTGACAATTTGTCTCTGCTTGGGAGCACTCACTACGCTATTTACAGCCACCTGTGCCCTAACCCAAAATGACATCAAAAAAATTGTAGCTTTCTCAACATCTAGTCAACTAGGCCTAATAATAGTTACAATCGGACTAAACCAGCCACAACTAGCATTCCTCCACATCTGCACACACGCTTTCTTCAAAGCTATATTATTCCTATGTTCCGGATCAATTATCCACAGCCTAAATGACGAACAAGATATCCGAAAAATAGGGGGTCTTCATAACCTAATACCTGCCACCTCGACCTACCTCACAATTGGCAGCCTAGCATTAACAGGAACTCCATTCCTGGCCGGGTTCTTCTCAAAAGATGCCATTATTGAAGCCCTAAACACCTCCTACCTTAACGCCTGAGCCCTAACCCTTACACTAATTGCCACATCATTCACCGCAGTCTATAGCTTCCGAGTAGTATTCTTCGTAACTATGGGATCCCCCCGATTCCTGCCACTATCCCCAATCAACGAAAACAACCCACTAGTAATTAACCCCATCAAACGACTTGCCTGAGGAAGTATCATTGCAGGACTTATCATCACATCTAACTTCCTACCCTCAAAAACACCTATTATAACAATACCCGCCACCCTAAAACTAGCAGCTCTCATAGTAACCATCACCGGACTTCTAGTGGCCATAGAACTTACAGCCATAACCAATAAACAAATCAAAATTACCCCTACAATCCCCATACACCACTTCTCAAATATACTGGGATACTTCCCCGCAATAATTCACCGACTCCCCCCTAAACTTAACCTAACCTTAGGACAATCAGTCGCCACCAAACTCGACCAAACATGACTTGAAATCACAGGGCCAAAAGGACTAGCACTAACCCAAATAATAATATCAAAAATTACAAGCGACATCCAACGAGGCATAATCAAAACATACCTGACCATCTTCCTCTTAACTTTAACCCTAGCCATCCTCCTAACCCTCATCTAAACGGCACGAAGAGTGCCACGACTCAGGCCACGAGTAAGCTCCAACACCACTAATAGAGTTAAAAGCAACACCCATGCACAAATAACCAACATTACCCCACCAAAAGAGTACATAACAGCCACACCACTAACATCACCACGCAACATAGAAAACTCCTTCAACCCATCAACAACTACTCAAGAACCCTCATACCACCCCCCTCAAAACAACCCAGCTGCTAACACAACACCAAATAAATACACCAACACATACCCAACCACAGAACGACTTCCCCAAGCCTCTGGAAAAGGCTCAGCAGCCAAGGCCGCTGAATAAGCAAACACCACAAGCATTCCCCCTAAATAAATTAAAAAAAGGACCAAAGACAAGAAAGAACCCCCATAACCAACTAAAATCCCACACCCAACCCCCGCTGCTACTACTAAACCCAAAGCAGCAAAATAGGGCGTAGGATTAGAAGCAACAGCAATCAAACCTACAACTAAAGCTACCAATAACAAAAGCATAAAATAAGTCATAATTCTTACTCGGACTTTAACCGAGACCAGTGACTTGAAGAACCACCGTTGTAGTTCAACTACAAGAACAATAATGGCAAGCCTACGAAAAACCCACCCACTAATAAAAATCGCTAATGACGCACTAGTCGACCTTCCAACACCATCCAATATTTCAGTATGATGAAATTTCGGATCCCTCCTAGGATTATGCTTAATTACCCAAATCCTAACCGGACTATTCCTGGCCATACACTACACCTCTGATATTTCAACCGCATTTTCATCAGTAGTCCACATCTGCCGAGACGTAAATTACGGCTGACTCATCCGCAACATCCATGCCAACGGAGCATCATTCTTCTTCATCTGTATTTATATACATATTGCTCGTGGCCTATATTATGGATCCTACCTGTACAAAGAAACCTGAAACATTGGAGTAGTCCTACTCCTGCTAGTTATAATAACAGCCTTCGTTGGCTACGTCCTTCCATGAGGACAAATGTCCTTTTGAGGTGCTACAGTAATTACAAATCTATTATCAGCAGTCCCTTATATAGGAGACACCCTCGTTCAATGAATCTGAGGTGGGTTCTCAGTAGACAATGCAACGCTAACACGATTCTTCGCTTTCCACTTCCTACTACCATTTGTCGTCGCCGCCGCAACCCTCCTACACCTTCTATTCCTACACGAAACAGGATCAAACAACCCAGCCGGACTAAACTCAGACGCGGATAAAATTTCCTTCCACCCATACTTTTCATACAAAGACCTCCTAGGATTTGTAGTAATATTATTAGCCCTCACATCACTAGCACTATTCTCCCCAAACCTACTAGGAGACCCAGAAAACTTCACCCCAGCAAACCCACTAGTCACTCCCCCACACATCAAGCCAGAATGATACTTTCTATTTGCCTACGCAATCCTACGATCCATTCCAAACAAACTAGGAGGAGTACTTGCACTACTATTTTCCATCTTAGTACTAATAGTAGTGCCAATATTACACACCTCAAAACAACGAGGACTAACATTCCGCCCAATTACCCAATTCTTATTCTGAACCCTAGTAGCAGACATAATTATCCTGACATGAATTGGAGGAATACCCGTAGAACAACCCTACATCATTATTGGACAAATCGCATCAATTCTTTACTTCGCACTATTCCTCATTCTTACCCCACTAGCAGGATGATTAGAAAATAAAGCACTAAAATGAGCTTGCCCTAGTAGCTTAGTTTAAAAGCATCGGTCTTGTAATCCGAAGATCGGAGGTTAAATTCCCCCCTAGCGCCCAGAAAAGAGAGATTTTAACTCCCACCCCTGGCTCCCAAAGCCAGAATTCTAAATTAAACTATCTTCTGATAGTAACCTATATGGTTTAGTACATATTATGTATTATATTACATAATGTACTATTACATATATGTATTATCACCATTAAATTATTTTGACCATAAAGCAGGTACTAAATATTAAGATCTTGCATAAACCAAAATATCCAAATCACAAAAAACTTAATTAAACTTGAAGAATTTATTATTCCCCTATAATTGACTCTCAAAATTCTTCTTGAATTATTCAGCTAAAGATTAATTATACCATATTAATGTAGTAAGAGACCACCAACCAATTTATATTAATGTATATTATTAATGATAGAATCAGGGACAAAAATTGTAGACGGGTATGGAGTGAATTATTCCTTGCATCTGGTTCCTATTTCAGGGACATGACTGTAAAATTCCACCCTCGGAAAATCTTAACTGGCATTTGATTAATGATATGAGTACATACTCTTCATTAACCCAACATGCCGAGCATTCTTTTATATGCATAGGGGTTCTCCTTTTGGTTTCCTTTCATTTTACATCTCAGAGTGCAAGCTCAAATAACAAATCAAGGTTGAACATTTTCCCTGCTTTAAGTTAAAGTAAGTTAATTATTAAAAGACATAACTTAAGAATTACATATAGTTAATTCAAGTGCATAACATATTCATTCCTTCTTCAACTTACCCCTATATATATGCCCCCCCTTCGGCTTACGCGCGACAAACCCCCCTACCCCCTACGCTCAACAAATCCTGTTATCCTTGTCAAACCCCAAAACCAAGGAAGGTTCGAGAACGTGCAAGCTAACAAGTTGAAATATGGGCTAGCTATCCGCATTATATATATATACATACACATCGCGCTAATTCACCACATAATTTCCCCAAAATATTGGCCTAAAAACCTCTACTAAATTTATGGAACACACCCCAATGCTAAAAAATCCAATATATAAT